TTTTTTTATAAGTTCATTGACGAAGTTCTATTTACTCAACAAATTTTCCCCTCCTCTTTTGTTTGTCCACCACTTTTTATAGTATACGTAATTATTAATTATTGTAATAGAATTTATAATATAATAATTAATAAAATACGCAATAACTCCAAAAAACGTTCTGATACATCTGTAAAAAACAGAAACTAACACTAGGAATGTTTGACGAACAGTATAAAGAATCATTATTATTTCGACACAAGAAAAGGATTTTTCACACCCCTTTTCTTGTGTCGAAGACTAGGAAGACGAATAAACCCTCCCAGAAATATTTGCTCCCTTCATTTATATTTATCCGTTCTATTTCCCGTTTACTTTTGGATAGGATCTAGCCAAAGTGAAATGTATTAGAATGAAATGCATTTTTTACATTTCAATCTGACAATAGCAACATAGCCCCAATTTTGAAAAAAAAAAAGAAGGGGTCAAGTCAAATAGTCTTTCTATATACTATGTCTAGGAATGTCGTACAAGGAATTCCCGGCATCTCATAGAAAAAGAGTCTAAAAGAACAAAATTCTTTTTCTAATTTCATTTTTTATCATAGATAATTGCTAATACTTGATGTCGATAAATACGCCAGTCTAGAAATTCATTTCGGACAATTGAACCTTCTCGAACTGTTTCTTTTTAAGAACCAAAAAGATTTGTGCCAAAATCACAGATGCGAAGAAGAACAAAAGACCTTGTACACGTAATGGATCTTGAAGTACTATTTCTGCATCTCCCTGACCAAATCCGCCCACATTAGGATTACTTGTCAACGGTTGATCCAATTTGATAGATTCACCTTCTGAAACAAGAAGTTCTGGCCCCGGAGGGATAATATCAACTACTTGACGTCCATCGGATGCATCCGCTATGGTTATTTCGTATCCCCCCTTTTCTTTTCGTAGGATTTTGCTTACTATACCTGATGCTGTAGCATTATAAACTGTATTGTTACTCTTGCTCCCATCAGGATAAATTTGGCCCCTTCCTCTGTTTCCGCCTACGTATATAGGATATTTTAAGAAGTGAATGTCTTTCTTAGTAGCGGGGTCGGGGGAAAGAATAGGAAAGGTGATTTCACTATATTTCTGACCAGGAACAGGGCCTATGACAAGAATATTTTTTTGGTTGGGGCGATAACTCTGAAAAGACAGATTGCCCATCTTTTCTTTTATCTCGGGGGAAATACGATCGGGAGGGGCTAATTCAAAACCCTCTGGTAAAATAAGAACAGCCCCTACATTCAAACCCCCCTTTTTACCATTAGCAAGAACTTGTTTCAGTTGCATATCATAGGGAATTCGAACAACTGCTTCAAATACAGTATCGGGAAGTACCGCTTGCGGAACCTCAATATCCACTGGTTTATTAGCTAAATGGCAATTGGCGCATACAATACGTCCAGTGGCTTCTCGTGGATTTTCATAACCCTGCTGTGCAAAAATGGGATATGCATTTGAAATGGATGTACGAGTTATGATATATATCATGAGCGATATGGAAATAGATCGAGTAATCTGTTCCTTTATCCAAGAAAAAGTATTTCTAGTTTGCATGGTCCAACCATTGATCCCGAAAATTTCTACAATAAATTGGGGTAGGTCACTAATGGAGTTTCCTATCCACGATTCTGTTATTTACTGGAATAATAATAATTTGACTGGATTAATATATAGGAATATAGGATGAATCTCCGGGATGGGTAGAAATATAAAGTTTTTTTCAATGCTTTGCTTATGTACAACTGCAAAGTAATAAGAAACATTATAATTAGATTAGGTAGATAATTTTTCAGTCATTCATTGAATGATAAATCACTACAAGTGACGGAGATACGCGATTTAAATAACGGAAAATCCAATATTTTAAAATTGTATCTAGAATGACTGGAAAAGTGGAAACAAGGCCAGATATAATTTGATCATTATGAACAAATCCAAAATCCTTGTAGACAAAGCCAATCAGCAGTTCCCAACCATGGGGCGAATGAAATCCGATACATAAATCAGTTAATAAAAGAAGAGAAAAAGCTTTTATTGTGTCACTTAAGTTATATAGGAATTCCTGAGCCCAAGAGTTAAGAATAACAAGTTCTTTATTACCCAAAATAGAATAACCACTTAGAATAATGAAACAGATTATATTTGTCGAGAAGTGCAAAATCGTATGAATACGACCCTCATTGTGTATCTTGATTAATTGGATTGTTTCTTTGTGAATTCCTATACGAAGGTTTTGTAGATGTGTCTCCGAGTATTCCTTGATCATTTCCTCTAAGAGGAGGAGTTCCTTTAATTCTTTGAATTTTTCTAGAATACTATTTTCTTCAATATCATTCAAAAAAGTTTCGGATTGCTTAGTATTCCACCAATTTGTAATCCATGATTCCAGACTTTTTTGAAATGAGAGCGAAATCCACCAAGGCAAAAATACTATAGATGCAAGATAGAAAAGAGGAGTTAATGCTTTCTTTTTTGCCATTTTTTCATCTGTGAATTGTTAATGAATCTTATTCGTCGACTTTATGTAATCTAATATTTCTCTCACGCATCAGTTCTATTACAAGTTATCGAATCTATGAATCTATTCACTCTTTTTTATTATTTTTTTTTTTATTGTTCCATATATGTCTGCTTTGACTCGAATGGATGTTCTGAAGAAATTTCAATTAAGTTATGTTATAGAAAAAGAGGATTCTTGCGTTTTTGCCCTCCTGCTGAGAAAGCATGCATTTGTCGGCTCATTTCTTAAAATACTTCAATTGGTACACGCAAGAAATAGGCCAATTCAGCAGCTTTTTGTTCCATTTCCCGTGGAGTAAAATTCTCATCAGTACGAGTCAATGGAATGGCTCCCTGGCCTTTGATATCCATATAAAGGACACGACGAGCATAAATACCCTCTTTAACTTCTACTCTGACGGACTGAATATCTTTTATAAGAAATCGGAGGAAGACCCGACGATTTTTTCCAGGAAATCCCCAACGAAAAATACACACTATTCCGTCTTTTCTATCAAATCGATCATAACCACTACCTACATTCCACGAAATTGTGCACCACAAATAAGAGCTAATAAAAAGACCCGCGATCCCATAGAAAGACATCACAATTCCTTGTGGAAAAAAAACGATTTCCTGAGACGGAAATAAAGATATCAAATTTCTACCAAGATAACTCGAGGTTCCAACCAACAAGAATCCTAATGAACCTAAAAAAAGGATAACAGCCCAGCAGAAATTACTTGTTTTTCGAGCCCCTGTTATAGGTTCTATCCATATATGTTCTGATCGACAACTCATACTTGATCCAGTTGCTTTTTTTTGGAATTGAGAGAATACCCCAAATGAATTTTACTTTAGTCCTTTTGTTTCCGAAGTAACTCGCATCAACTAGCACTAGTTTGATGTGAACCTTTAGGAGTAATTCATTAAATTGGTTAGATCTAAACTAATAACATACCCTTCGTATGATCTCACTAAAGATAGCCACATGCATATAGATAGACCAACTTTACAATTCAGCCGTCCGCCAATTCGGGTCTATTTGAAAATAGCTAGAATATAGCATTTTGGGAGATTTTCGTCGGAAGACGCTTATACCATATTTTGCTAAAAGGATATCTGTGTTATGATACAAGCGTCAGTTTAAAAATGAGATTTTGTGCCCTCGGCTCTAAACAATCTTGTTTTTTTTGTAACATGAAGAAATAAAGAAGCCATTGCGATTGCCGGAAATACTAGGCCTACTAAAGGGACCAAAACAGAGGGAAAGTTAAGAGTTGTCATAGAATGGGTACCTCGCTTTACTATTTGTACCTGTTATTATTATTTAGATTTTATATTTATAGAATATAAAGATATTATATATAAAGATATCTTATATCTTATTATAAGTATAATTTGATAATTCTAAATTGGAATTATTATTACTTAATATCTCTCTAATCTATTCTAATTCTAAATGAGTATATAATGTAGTTTTTCATCCCTCTACATGAAAGATTTGAAAGGATATGGATGAGATATTATTTGATTCATTTTTTTCTCTTGTCTTCAAATTTAATTTACTAAGCAAAAAGTTTCTTAAAAATGAATTAGATTCTATTTATTTAGTTTTATATATTAAAGGGTTTGTTAGAATCCCATCCAGCAGGGATTCTTAGTCAAAATAGGATTATCGTAAGGTATAGAAAGATAAAATTCTATTATTCCGATAAACTAATTACTTGTTTGCTCAAAATAATTCAACTTCATGTTCTAATTTTGATTCAAAGGAAAGAAAGTGTGGAGTTGAAATAACTCACTCAGAACGCTTTTTAAAGGATTACGTGGTACGATTAGATCGAATAAGCCCTTCTGGAATAAATACTCAGCCGCTTGTGAACCTTCGGGTACTGTTTTATTTAATGTTTGTTCAATTACTCTTTTACCCGCAAAGGCAATGTAGGCATGGGGTTCGGCAATAATGATATCCCCCAACATACCAAAACTAGCTGTCACCCCGCCGGTAGTAGGAGATGTAAGGATTGGTACATAGAATAACTTTTTATTTGATTGATAATCATATAAAGCAGCAGATATTTTAGCCATTTGCATCAAGCTCAAACTTCCTTCTTGCATGCGTGCCCCTCCGGAAGCACACACTATAATAAGAGGTAGAAATTCTTTAGTGGCGTATTCAATCAAACGGGTAATTTTCTCCCCAACTACGGATCCCATACTACCCCCCATAAACTGAAAATCCATAACCCCAATTGCTACGTTAATACCGTTTAATTGCCCTATACCTGTTTGAATAGCCTCGGTTAATCCTGTCTTTCTTTGATAAGAATCGATACGATTTTTATAAGGCTCCTCCTCCGAATGAAATTGAATGGGATCCAGAGAGACCATGTCTTCATCCATAGGCTCCCAAGTACCCGAATCAATCAAAAGTTCGATTCTATCAGAACTACTCATTTTCAAATG